GATCAATCTACAATATGTATATGGATCTTCATAAATGTTAATATCAATTAAATATATGGAATGTACATAGTATCTCAATTCTATTTCTTTGCTTCATCTATTTGTTTCCTTTATCTATTTGATTTTTGTTGATTCCAATCAATCTGAAATAATCGCGAGGCAACTCTTATTATTTTCTAATTTATAGAAAATTAAAAAGTCATCTTTTTTTTAGCATTTCAAAGAAGTAATTGATTGCGCGGTTTACAGATAATCCAAGGAGTTCTATGGTAACTTCTTCGGATTTCGAAATTCGAAAAGGGTTATTCTATCGATTTTGAATCCTTCAGCCACGATAGCAAACGCGTCAATAAAGCACAGCAGAAATAAAAGCCAATACAATTTTTTAATTCGAAATTGAATTAAATTAATGAATTCAATATATTAAATAATTAATAAAGATTATTTATGCTTTGCAAAACGATCTATAAAAAAGTGATACAATTTGATTCCCCAACTCAATTCGTAGTATCTCTAGAGTCCACTCCTTCCCCATATTACGAGTGAAAGGGAAAATGTAAAGACTACCATTAACGCAGCCCAAGCGAGACTTACTATATCCATGTGAATTATGTCCCCTATCTCTCTGAATATGAAGGAATTATTCCATTAGTGTTTATTAATAATAGTGGAATCACAGGTGCAGAGTCAAAAGGGGATTCTGACCCAACACCCTTGATGAAAGACTCCAATAAATATGAAAAATTAAACTGCAGTTACGCTTTTCTTTTGAAGTATCAAAGGGAATGCTACTAATATATATATGTAGGAATACTGATACCTATTCTTTATTTTTCTTGTCCTTCATTATCATTAAGTAAAAGAAAAAAGCCAATTATCCATCCAATCTAATTCAAGACCCGGCCAGTAGACACGACATTAGTAATGGAAAAAATCGGTAACTCTTTATTTGATATGATAGCCCTTCCACTACTACAATCTTTCCTTGAATCCTAAATACAACGAATTACGGCACTTTAATTTAAAGAAGGGAACCCCCAACTGTTTCCAATCAAGAAAGTCTCAAGACTACGCGTGTTTTGCTGGGAAAAATTCGGCGAGTTATAACAGCAAAGGAGAATAAAGAATAAGGGATTTCGAGTCTTGTCTTTTGTTAATCAGGCGACACCCAGATTTGAACTGGGGAAAAAGGATTTGCAGTCCCCCACCTTACCGCTCGGCCATGCCGCCAAAACGATACCAAATCGATGAAAATATTCCCCTTTATTTGTTATTTGTTTTTTTTGGGGGCCGGCTCCTTCCCTTCAATTAATTTTATAGTATCTCAAAACACCCAATATCTAAATACCTCTCTTTTCTATTAAAAAACCAAATGGGAATTTTTTTCAGTTACAAAAGCCAAAATTCAGAACAAATTGGAACCATTAACTATATGACTGTAAATTCATGACCCACTCTTGGATTTACATCTCAAATTGTCTTTCCGTAATGATAAATGATATAAGAAAATCAAAATTGATATATAACTAATCAGTCTTGATTTTTTATTGAAAAAAAACCTTCTCAACTCAATTTCAATTATAATGTCAATTATTAGTATATGTAAACCCCAAACATAAGTTGTGTTCCACAGTTAGCTTATGGGGTATATTATTTGTGTATGATGCCCGTTTATAGGGAATTGGCGCACACTTGTCGTACTGCAATTTTGATTGATTAGATTGAAGAGAAAATAGAAATTTTGATAGAGTACGACACGTGCTGTCCCGAGTAGAAGTATGCAATAAAGGAGAGCGATGTATGGATAGATAGCTATAGCAGCGCGGGTTTAATAAATACAAGCCTTCTTGTGCACTTCAATCGTATTCTAAAAATAAAAATTCTACGAAAAAAAGAAAAAGGAGTTCTCCGCAAATCATTTTTGGAACAATGGAATTCACGAAAGAGTTAAGTACTCAAAAAATGAACTTTCTATTGTTATATTGTTTCTGATTATTATGTCTTTATCTCCGTGAATGGATCAAATCCCGAATCCATTTATTTTTCTGATATCCAATCGGATTGGAATATGTAATATCATAATAATGGTATAAAGTGAATTTTCTATTCTAGACAAAATAAAAAAACTCCATAATTCTAAGTGGAATTTATCAATCCCTTTCCGTTTTGATCTGTCTCTTAGAAATTCCAATTTAACTAAGTCTAAAATTAAGTCTAAAATCATCTTTTTTCCTCCGTTCATACGTATTTCATACATTCCATATATATGGAGTTGGGTAAAATTTCATGTGATTCAGTAAACAGAATCCAAATTCCATCATTGCTAGATCGATTCATATGATTCAATGCAGAATGAGAAAAGAATGGGATTTTTTGATAAATGGGAAATTCAAAATGCTCGGTGACGGAAATGCGGGAATGTCTACAATACCCGGGTTGAATCAGATACAATTTGAAGGATTTTGTAGGTTCATTGATCAGGGCTTAACAGAAGAACTTT